CTAATTCTATGCGCCTAACCAAAAAATCCTTTCTTCTTCTAATTTTTTTATCTTCCCATTCATTTCCTGCGGACTCTTCGTCTCCTAATTCCTTCCATTCTACCAAAGAATTATCTAGAATAATTCGCAAATCCAAATCGGCTAATTGTTCTCTGATAGCACCTGCCCCCGTAGAGATTTCTCGGTTTCGAAATGTCTCGAAACCTTGAGTAGTAAAAAAGAGTGGGATGCTGTATTTCCAGGATTGGATTTCATATTCGAATGAACCTCGTAATCGTAAGAAAGTAGGTTTTTTAGCTATGGACCTAGCAAAAGAAAAATCGAGATAGGTTCCTATAATATTGGATCCCCCCCTCACAATCGGACGTGAAGGTTTCCTCTCATCCGGCTCAAGTAGTTATACCAAATAAAGATAAGGGGTTCTTCTTCTGTTTAAACTTTGTTCGAGAAAACCCTATAAAAAGCTACTCTTTACTCAAGTTCCCAGTAAGGACCAGCCTTTCATTGATTCATTTTTATCTTATTTTATTTTTTATTTTCACTCTAACCTTTTTTACTTTCTTTTATGTTTATTTATGTTTACGAAAAAAAAGGAAATGTGAAATTCTTGAGTAGTCTACTTCCCCTCAAATGATGAATCCCCTGAAAGGAATATTTTGGGACTCGTAAAGGATTTATTTGTCTATATATTGTATTGTTCCATTCGATCTTTTTTAGGTCTCTACTCACCTCGATGGTTATGTGCCATGATATCCCTTGAAGCATATATGCGATATATAAGCTCCCGTAACCATGCCATATTCGCTTGCGCTTGCCTGAACAGAATTTCTTTCTCAAAGAAATGGAATGTATAATTCCACAAAAAGTCTTTTTTCACGAGGTATGACTAACTATTCCTATATTATCTGTTACGGAATCGACCATGGATCAATCCCCCTTTTCTTCCATTTTTAAGTCTTGAATGCACCCATAATTCTGAGCTTCATGTTCCTCCTCCCAAGATACATGTCAGAGCTGGGGGCATCCCAATCAGATTAAATGGGATGACAGTTTCTCAGTCCAAATCTGTCAAATGAAAATTTCGATCAAATCACACATCGCAATATACTAGGCCCTCTAATTCCCTAAGGGGCTTATCTAAAAGATTCGCAATATAACTAGGAAGACGTTTCAAATACCACACATGAGTCACTGGACATGTCAGTTTGATGTATCCCATTTGGTACCTTCGTACTCGAGAATCAACAAATTCCACCCCGCATTCTTCACAAGATTTCGGGTCTTCTTTTTCAGCCCCAATTCCTCGGTAATTTCCACAAGCACAAATCCCACTTTTTATGGGTCCGGAAATTCTTTCACAAAACAATCCATCTTTCTCCGGTTTATTAGTTTTATAATGAAAAGTATAGGGTTTTGTCACCTCTCCAACTATCTCTCCATTGGGTAGAATTTTTTTTGCCCAAGCCTCGATTTGTTGAGGGGAAACTGGTCCAATTCGAAGTTGTTGATGTTTATACTGGTCGATCATAGAATAGAAATTCTGATTCATTGAGATCAAGCTTCCTTCCTATCCATCTGGAAGTTCTTTTCAGATACAAGGAAATGATTCAGTTCCAGGGACAAAGATCGTAGTTCTCGAACGAGCAATCGAAAAGATTCTGGAGCACCCTCTGGGTTAGGTACTGGTGCTCCAATAATCGTAGCACCAAGTACTTCTTGACGAGCTTTAATATGATCAGATTTAGAAGTAAGCATCTCTTGTAAAATATGAGCAACACCAAATCCCTCTAGAGCCCAAACTTCCATTTCTCCTACTCTTTGTCCCCCTTGTTTGGCCCTCCCTCTAAGAGGTTGTTGTGTAACAAGCGCGTAATGCCCACTGGAACGTCCATGGATTTTATCATCAACTTGATGAATTAATTTTAGGATATAGGACTTTCCTATTAGAACAGGTTGTTCAAAAAGATCTCCTGTTCTTCCATCAAATATTCTGCTTTTTCCCGGATATTCAGGTTCAAATACCCATGGATTTTTTGTTTGCTTACTGGCTTCATATAATTCAGAAAACACTAGTTTTCTTGAGGCCTCTTGCTCATATCTCTCATCAAAGGGTCCTATTCTATAATGTTTCTTTAGCAGATCCCCCGCTAACCCGAGCGAACATTCAAATATCTGTCCCACATTCATTCGTGAGGGGACTCCTAATGGGTTGAATACCATATCAACGGGCGTTCCATCTTGCAAATAGGGCATATCTTGTCTAGACAAAATCTTAGAAATTATACCCTTATTCCCATGTCTTCCAGCTACTTTATCACCTACTTTGATTTCACGTTTCTGTGAAATATATACACGAATCCTTTCTGGATTATAATTGGAAACCCCCTTTCTATGGATCCATCTCACATCAATAACTCGACCCCTTCCCCCTATAGGTAGTCTGAGAGAAGTTTCTTTTGAAGTGGATACCTGAATGCCAAGTATAGCTCGTAATAATCTATCCTCGGGGGCATATGACGATTCGCTCGCTGTCTGAGGTGTTAATTTACCTACTAAGATATCACCTGTTTCTATCCAAGATCCCAGCATCACAATTCCGTTTCTGTCTAAATTTCGGAGTAAACGAGCCTCTAAATGCGGGATCTCCTTAGTGATTCTTTCAGGACCTTGGCTTGTTACATGAGTCTGAATTTCATATTTCCGGATGTGAAAAGAAGTATAAATATCTTCATAGACCAGACGTTCGCTAATTAGTACTGCGTCTTCAAAATTGTAACCTTCCCATGGCATATAAGCTACTAATACATTTTTTCCTAAAGCGAGTTCCCCACCAGCTGTAGCCGCACCACCCGCTAGAATTTGTCCCTTTTTAATGTATTTACCCCGTTGAACCTGAGTTTTTTGATGCATACAAGTATTTTTGTTGGAACGTTGATACATAACTAATGGAATGCTTAGAGTATCCCCATTACTTGAGAAAATGATCTTTTGAGTATCAGTAGAAATGATTTTTCCCTTGCGTTCGGCTATAGCTGAAATCCCCGAATCTAGAGCCGTTTGGCCTTCCAACCCAGTTCCAACAATGCACTTCTCGGACCGAGAAAGTGGAACTGCTTGGCGCTGCATATTAGAACTCATTAAAGCTCGATTCGCATCATTATGCTCGATAAAAGGAATGAGGGAAGCCCCAATAGAAAAATATTGGAAGGGAAAAATGCTTCTAAGATGAATCTCTTCCCATGCAATACTCAGGAATTCTTGACGATATCGAGCTGGAACAACCTGTTGTTCTTGAATACCCCGATTCAAGGCCAAAGAATTTCCTGCTGCTACCATATAATATTCATCTCTATTTGGTGATAAATAAACCATCTGTGCCTCTTTTGATCTCTCAGATAATTCATAAAACGGACTCTCTATAGATCCCCAATAACCAACCTTCACATGAGTAGCTAATGATCCAATAAGTCCAACGTTGATTCCTTCGGACGTGTCAATTGGACAAATACGTCCATAGTGACTCGGGTGGATATCTCGTATCCGAAAACTAGCAGTTCGCCCCGTCAATCCTCCGGGACCCAAATAACTCCATTTTCGCCCATGAACAATTTGTGTCAACGGATTAGTCCGATCCAAAACTTGAGATAAAGGGTGTAGGCCAAAAAACGATTCATAAGTAGTTGTTAATGAAGTTGAAGTTACCAAATTTTGAGGAGTCGGTATCAATTTATGCCTGATTGCTCCACATATAGTTCCTCGAACCGTATTTTCTAAACGAACAAGAGCCAATCCAAATTGATCCTGTAATAGATCTGCTACAGAACGAATACGTTTATTTTTCAAGTGATTCATATCGTCAAGTGTACCCATTCCCAATTTCATTCCAATCAAATGATCCACAGCAGCCAATAGATCTCGTGGTAACAAAAATGTATTGTTTTGGGGTATATCAAGATTAAGTCTCCGGTTCATATTTCGTCGACCAATCTTTCCTAATTCACATCTTTGTTGAAAAAATTTCTTTTGTAATTCCTTGCATAAGGACTCAGAAAATACTGGATCCCCCCCTACACAGGCAAATTGTTGATAAAACTCCAAAATAGCATTTTCTTTTGATCCAATCTTTTTTTTCTCTTTATCATTTGGGAAAGACAAGAAAATTTCAGGGTAACAAACATTCTCTAGAATTTCTCTTATATTCGAACCCATAGCTGATGATAGAACTAGAATAGATATTTTTTGTTTTCTACTTACGCGGGCCCATATCCTTGCTTTTCTATCAATTTCTAATTCCGACCTTCCCCCCCAATCCGATATTATAGTACTGGTATAGACAGAAATTCCGTTATGTTCCAATTCTGAACGATAGTAAATACCGGGACTTTGCAATATTTGGTTGATCACAATTCGGTATATTCCATTTACTATAGAGGTTCCAAAAGAATTCATTATAGGGATGTTTCCAATAAAAATGGTTTGTTCTTGCATATTTCTACCGGTTTTCCAAATTAAGACCGCGGGTACATATAATTCAGAAGAATATGTGAGTGATTCATACACAGCATCTCTTTCTTTTATCAAGGGCTCTACCAATTGATATGTTTCCACAAATAATTGAAATTCAATTTCTTGATCTCTATCTTCAATTTTTTGAAACTTATGAAATTCTTCCGTCAAGCCCTGATTAATGAACCTACAAAATCCCTCAAATTGTATCTGACTAAATCCAGGTATTGTGGACATTCCCTCATTTCCATTCTGGATCATCTTAATCTTAAGTTTCCTCTTTATTGAAAAAATCCCATTATTGGCTTGGCTCACTATTCATCGAACCCTACCTATTGATCTAGCAATGATGGAATGGATATTCTGTTTACTGAATCACATAAAATTTGAGTCAACTCCATCCATATATATCATACGTATGAACGGAAGCAAGACAGAGAAATGGAGGGCATTTTCGATGCAAGTTCGAATTTGAACTTGAGCCAGGTACAAATAGAAAGAAATGGAAATTTATAAAGCATTCCCGGGAAAAATTCTGTCACTTAGGATGATGGAGTCTTTTATCGGATATCAAAATTGATCCAATTTATACCTAATTCTTTTATTATGATATTATGATCAGGGTGCAAAAAAATAAAAAATCAATGAATTTAGGATTCAATCTGCTCTCTATGAATGAGATAAAAACAGAAGAATCAGGAACAGCATAGAGTTTCCCTTTTTTTAGGACACACAATTGAATGTTTAAAAAGGAATTCACAAATCTTTTTTTGGTAGTATAATTTCTAAAACACAATGTGGAATTGCGTACGTATATAGTCATAGGAGTAATCTTTAGGAAGTACATGCCAATATAGCTATTCGTATATCACATCTTTTATCATAATTAAACTTGGTTTAACATAGGTTAGGTCGCACTCTATACATAATGTCTATCTTCTATTCATATTCAATATTCAATGAAATATTCAAGCACGATGATCCTATATAGGGATATGCGCATAAGAAATAGACCTGGGCTCGGTATCCATGTATAAAAATTTCTGTTCTGGAGTTTACACTGTTCTGGGGTTTACATATACACATATATTTTCTTATAATTCTAATTGATAATGTAATAGATAATGATTAGTCGTAAATCAATTGGATTTTGCATCCATTAAGGTAATACAAATGGAGATACAAAATTAAGAGCTGTTCACTAATTCAAAGTAAGAAAAGTAAGTAAGAGTAAAAGATTAATAAGTAAATAGTTAATGAAGTAAAGAGTGAATTATTCTAAATTGCCCTGCATTTTACAGTCTGTGACCGGGGCCGGGAATCTTTTCACTTTTCTATAGAAAAGTGAAAAGAGAAGGTAAGTTTTTAAGCGACGCGTGTTTTGAGATAAAATCAATCGAAGAAAAGAATAGAAACAGGATCCAATAAAAAAGAGGAATTATTTTTTGGAAAAAAATAAGTACAATGGGATTCAAGATCCAAAAATAAAAGAAATTAAGAAAGTAAAAAATTCAAATCAAAACAAAATGAGGAGAGGAAAAGAAATAGAATAATAATATAATTCTAGATTATAGAAATATAGAAAGAGAATATAAGTATAAGTATAAGAATATATATATATAATTCTCTAATTTCTAATTCTATAATTAGAGAATTTTTTTATTTCTTTATCCATTTTGGATAGAATTTGGCGGCATGGCCAAGTGGTAAGGCGGGGGACTGCAAATCCTTTATCCCCAGTTCGAATCTGGGTGTCGCCTGATCAACAAAAAAATACTTGGAATTTTTTGATCGAACTTGACGAATTCTTGCCCCGAAAAAGCATTAGGCAAGGGCTAGGTCTGTTGATACTTGATTTTGAGAACCCATAGGGCCTATAAAAGACTGTCATCTTTTTTCTCAAAATCAGGGTTCTGAGTGTGGCTCAAAAAGGCACCAATAAATCTGAAGCAACTCAATCTTATTAATGATCTTATTAATGATTGGTTTGGGCTATTCTGAATTGAATCAAATAAAAGAAATAGTGAGAATTCATTCTGGGCATCAGAACTATGAAAGTAAGAAGTCGGAAATCTTGGTATCCAAAGGTTCCTAAGAGACACTCCTTTTTGGCTACTAAGGTTGAAGAAAGGATTCTAAAAAAGACTATAAAGACTCCCTAATTATTTTACAATATAACTTTCTTAATATTGAGGTAGTGTCTACTCACTCTGTCTGCGATGAAATTAGATTGGATAGGCTGATGGGAATTTCATTTAATAATTGTGGCAAAGAACTGAAGATACTTTGTATCCAGACTCACTAGAGGTTCTGAGTGCTGCTCATAAATTTCATCAGAATGGTTGAATGGCTCTTCTTTCTATTTGTATATTTTATTTTTTCTTTTTTTTTCCAATTCTTTCTATTTCAATAGAAAGAATTGGAACTTTTTATGAGTGGATTCATGAAATTATTTCATAAAGAGCCATAAGTAAGAATCCTATTTTGACTCTGCACCATTGATTCCACTATGATTATGAATCAATAATGGAATAATTCCTTCATTTCATAGAGATAGGGGACATCATTCGCATGGATATAGTAAGTCTCGCTTGGGCTGCTTTAATGGTAGTGTTTACATTTTCTCTTTCACTTGTAGTATGGGGAAGGAGTGGGCTTTAGAGCTAGGAATATTACTAATTTAGTACTTTACTGAAAAATCTACTTGTATCAATTGTGATCGTTTTGCGAAAGCTTAAAAAAACTTGACTTGCTTTAGTTTATTTATATTTTATCTATATATTATATCTTATATATAAGATATATTAAGTAGTATTATATTATTATTTTATATTATTATTTTATTATTAGATTTCTATTTTCTATTGAATCCTCTATTAAATATTAAATAGTTTTCTTTTATTATTATATTCTTATTATTTATTAATATATATTAATAGATTAGATTTCTATAATTCTCTAATATATGATTATGATATGGTATTTATATGGTATATAGTATATGTCTGTACTATTCTTCCTACATTAATTCTTTTGATAGGCCCCCGGATCCATAAGCATAAGAAGAGATATAAAAAATCAGGAATTCAAGCAGTTGACTTGTAATTCTTTTGGATTGATTGAAATGCATACAAATGGGTGTATAGAAAAAATATAAAATTCGAGTGCTATTTCATTTTGATGTACGCCCACCCAATATATATTATTACTTAGATATAGATATCTATTGTCAATTGATCTATATAAGGGAAAGCTTCTTTCTGTATACAATACAACTTTATGTTTTATGTACTAATACTAAGAATATGAATGAATATGAAATATTCTACAATACTCAATTGTATAGTGCGGTAGAAAGAGCTATATATAGCTCTTTCTACCGCACTATATCAAATACTTCTGATTCCACATTTCATTTAAGACTTAAATATAGTTTGAAACCCTTTCATTTCTTCAATCATTGATAAAAATTCATAATTCAAGTTTCATTCAAATTAATCATTTTGGCTGATTGTTTTGACGTATATGATAAGTAAAAAGGCAGTAGGAACTAAAATGAACAGCGCAGTAGCAATAAACGCAAGAATATTGACTTCCATAATCTCTTTGTTTTCTTCTTTCACAATAATTTGGGATCTAATCCCATAGAGATGATAAATAGAGATGATAAAGTGGACTCCTATCAATTCAAAGGTATGAATTGCATCTTTATGATACTAACAATATTATGAATAACAATATCAAATCAAATCGATTTATCGTCGCGAATTGAATAGTATAACATAGTATAACATAGGAAGATCTTTTATCCATACTCAATCTAAATGAAATAGAAAGGAAAAATAGGATTCTTTCTTGTTATTGGATCATAAATCCCATTTCATTTTCCCGCTTTTCCACTTTTCCTTTTCTATCACCTATTTTTATACACTTATCCAATTCTTATTCCTTTACTTATATATAAACTTATATATAAAATATATATAAAATATACATAAAATTCTGAAGTATAATATGTCCAATATTCTATAGGTCATACAATCATAAAAAATGCAGTGTGCAATTTGGATGAGAATAAGATAGATTGTTTCCAATTAGTCATTGCGGATGCACAAACAAGGTTTGTTCGAAACTAAAGAAGGTGTGGTTTCATCTGAACCTGAAAAGTACTCTGTCGAGATAATTATGTGAAGTTCTATGTGAAGTTCATTGTTTTGTTTATAATAAAAGAAGACAATTTGTGTCTGTATTCTCGGTCAAAATATGGGCACTCTATTCCATTCCGTTGATCACGAAAATAACAATTGAAAAGAAAATAAGACGAGTATGGTCGCTCTTCAAATACTGAATAGAGTAAGTCTTACTCTAGTAATTAGTAAAAAGTAACGATTTTAAAAATCTACATACGTTTCTCCCTTACCAATCGGTGCTAGTATAAGAAATCAAAATTTCCATATTTGTTTGATGAAAAATGCGAAACGAAAACAAAAGAAATAAGGATTCCCCCCAGAGATTAGATTTTGTTCCCCGTCTTCCCTTTCGCGGAAAAGGGAAGAGATGAGTTGATCAATTCGTCGGATCGGGACTGACGGGGCTCGAACCCGCAGCTTCCGCCTTGACAGGGCGGTGCTCTAACCGATTGAACTACAATCCCAGCCATATGCATGGCATACATAGTCTTATGATTTCAAGAAGAGCATTCTATTTGTCGTGTTGCAACAGAAACACAAAATATCCTATTCACATAGATAGATATGGACTTGAGTGAGAGTGGCATAGATTACTAGTAATCTATGTTTCTTGTATTTACTGTATTGCAAATGAAAATAAAAAGAATGGATGAGAAAAAATGGACTATTTTTATTTATTTTATACGGATCCGGGATTTCTGTTTATAGAGGGCAAATTGTTTAGATCTTCTTCATGGAGCGACGAATTCTTGGGCCGAGCTGGATTTGAACCAGCGTAGACATCTCGCCAACGAATTTACAGTCCGTCCCCATTAACCGCTCGGGCATCGACCCAGGAAGAATGAATTCTAGGTTTATTGATAATTCATGACCAACTTCCTTTCGCAGTCCGCTACCCCCAGGGGAAGTCGAATCCCCGTTGCCTCCTTGAAAGAGAGATGTCCTGAACCACTAGACGATGAGGGCATACCCGCCCCGACTGTCATCATACTATGACAATAGTATGAGTAGTTTTTTGGAATTGTCAATATATATAATTAGAATCAAATGTATGACTAGATCCGAGGAGTCTTTCCTACTTTTATGTTATGATCCCATAGAATTCTTTGGATTTGATGGTTCGTTCATGAATGAGCTATCCCATACTCCCATAAATATTCTATCCTAGAACTATATAGAACTCTATATCTATATAATATAAGTGTATATACTCTATATATATTATTTTATATATTATTATATTATTTCTATATTATTATGATAATATGTATATATATATATATTATGAAAATATGATATGAAAA